ATAAATCTGACCCCTTCCTCTGTTTCCACCTACATATATAGGATATTTTAAGAAGTGAATGTCTTTCTTCGTCGAAGGGTCAGGAGAAAGAATGGGAAAGACAATTTCACTATATTTCTGACCAGGAACAGGACCTATAACAAGAATATTTTTTTTATTGGGACGATAACTCTGAAAAGACAAATTTCCTATCTTTTCTTTCAACTTAGGAGAAATACGATCGGTTGGAGCTAGCTCAAATCCCTCGGGTAAAATAAGAACAGCACCCACATTCAAACCCCCTTTTTTACCATTAGCAAGAACTTGTTTCAATTGCATATCATAAGGAATTCGAACAACGGCTTCAAATACAGTATCAGGAAACACAGCTTGCGGAACTTCAATTTCCACGGGCTTATTAGCTAAATGACAATTGGCACATACAATGCGTCCAGTTGTTTCTCGTGGATTTTCATAAGCCTGTTGCGCAAAAATGGGATACGCATTTGAAATAGATACTCGACTTAGTACATATATCATGATCAACACATAAACATAAATGGATCGAGTCATTTGTTTTTTTACCCAATAAAAAGGATTTCTATTTTGCATGTCCAATTAGATATTTTAGAAATTATACAATAAATTACATAGAAAACTAGTCTAGTTTCCTATAAAGAATCTGTTATTGTTGTACTGACACAGTACTGAAATAGTTTGTTGAGAATATAGGACTAATACCTTGAACAGATAAAAATGGAAAAAAGTCACTAAAAAATGATTAGAAAAATAATTCTGATTGAATTGAGATAAGAAGATGAAATTAAATTTTCATTCATTCATTGAATGATAAATTACTACAAGCGAAGGAGATACACGATTTAAATAATTGAATATCCAACATTTCACAATTGTATCTAGAATAACTGGAAAAGTAGAAACAAGACCAGATATAATCTGGTCCTTATGTGTCAACCCAAAATCCTTGTAGACCGAACCAATTAGTAGTTCCCAACCATGAGTTGAATGAAATCCAATTCCTAAATCAGTAACTAAAAGAATTGAGAAAGCTTTTATTGTGTCACTTAAGTTATAGAAGAATTCCTGACCCCATGAATTAAGAATGATAAGTTCCTCATTACCCAGAATAAAATAACCATTTAAAATACTGAAACAGATTAGATTTGTTGACAAATGCAAAAGGAGATGAAAATTATATTCATTGTATGTATTAACTAATTCTATCGTTTCCTTGTGTATTCCTATACTGGGTTTTTGTATATATGTTTCCGAGTACTCTTTTAGAATTTCCTCTAACAAAAGACACTCTTCTAATTCTATGAATCTTTCTAAAACATGTTTCTCTTGAATAAAATTCAAGAGAGTTTCGGATTGACTCGTATTCCACCAATTACTAATCCAAAGTTCTAAACATTTTTGAAATGAAAGAAAGACTGCCCAGGGCAAAAATGCTATAGATGCAAAATATGGGAAAGAGTAGAATGTTTTCTTTTTTTTCATTTTTTTATTTGTAAATGAAATAGTTAATAAACCTCCTTTATCCAATGATTCTAAATAATATTTATTTCTTTTATATAAGATATTGAATGAAATATGACTTTTCTAACAAGCAGGGTATGGAATCTATTATTTTCTTTGTATACTAATTTAGTTCTTAGATTCTTAGACCTAAACAGAGTATAGAAATAGAATAAAGGTTCTTTTTCTTTTTTTTTTTTACTGTTTCGAAGTCTTTCACCGTGCTGTATGTATAATTAAAACTCAGAAAAAGAAAATTAACTCAGAAAAAGAAAATTTCAATTCCAAATCTTCTATCTCAAAAAACATATTACAACATTTATATTCGTATAAATCTCTACTTCATAAATATTAATTTATGATATGATAAAAATTAATTTCTTACTTTTCCCCTTTTTCTAGTATACCAGAATGGAGTTGGAACCCACATATACGTATACGATATATATTTGGCATATAAAAAAAGTAGTATACCAAAAATTAATTCTTTTCTGAATTGATTATTAATTTAGAATAGATTACTCTAATTTATTAGAGTAAGATTCATAGTAATTTCATATCATAGAAGTATTTTTCTTTTTAAATATCCTTCTCTTTTTTTGTTTTATTCTATGTGTGTTTTATTCGCTAGAAATTCAAGGAAAAATAAAATCGAAAAATGTAATATGTTTTGTTCAAATGAATATTTCAAAAAGACTTGAATTGGATTCAAAATGGAATCCACGATTTACGAATTCCTTTTCTTCTTCCTGATTTTGATTTTTCATTCAATTCATTTCAAAATACTTCAATTGGTACACACAAGAAATAGGCCAATTCGACAGCTTTTTGTTCAATCTCACGTGGCGTCAAAAAATTATCATCCGTACGAGTCAAGGGAATAGACCCTTGGCCCCTTATTTCCATATAAAGTACACGACGAGAATAAAAGCCCTCTTTATCCTCAACTCGGATTGATTGGATATCTTTCATAAGGAAGCGAAGAAAGATGCGACGATTTAGTCCAGGAAATCCCCAACGAAAAATACATACAATTCCTTTTTTTCTATCAAATAGGTCATAACCACTCCCTACGTTCCAAAAAATGGTGCACCACAAATACGAACTCATAAATAGACCTGCGATCCCGTAGAAAGACATTATGATTCCTTGTGGAAAAAAAAGTATTTTTTGAGATGGAAATAAGGATATGATATTTCCACTAAAATAACTGGAAGTTCCAACCACTAAGAATCCTAGTGAACCTAAAAAAAGAATAAAAGACCAGAAAAAATTACTTGTTTTTCGAGACCCCGTTAGAAATTCTATCCATATATCTTTTGATCGCCAATTCATACTATACTAAATCCAGTTGTGTTCGATTGGAATTGAGAAAATAACCCAATCTTGACTTTATTTTTCTTGATTCCCTTGGAACTTTTATAAATTAGTACTTAAAATAATTAATTAGATAGATTAGATATTAGCATTATTTGATAGTTCCCAACTACTTTACGTAATGTAGAGTAATTGGGAGTTTTCTTTCCTATTTATTCTTTATTCAAACTATTTTCCCACCTTAAACTAACTAGAAATCTAGGATTTATAAAATATTATTTTTTTGCACATAAATAAATAAAAAAATAATTGACAATGCTGGAAATATGAGGCCTATTAAAGGTACAAAAACAGAAGGTAAATTAAGATCTGTCATAGAATGGGTGCCTCGATTTGAATTTCATATTCGTATATCTATATTTCAATTTCTTTGTTTTTTTACCTTTCTAGTCTAGAATTATTTCGATTTTTTTGATTCGATAGATTTCTTTAGTCTTGATTCTGGAGTCACTCTTTTCTTTTTTTTTTTTTTTTTGAAACCTTGGATTTATCCTCTCCCGCATTTTCTACCTCACGAACTTTTTTCATTTCAAAAAAGAAATAATTTGAAAAACTTCTTTTTTTCAAGAATGAAGAAAAAAAGAACTAAGGAATGTACTATTCACCCTATAAGTGAGATTACGGTTTTTGGTTTTGAATTACCTACTTAACTCAGTAGTTAGAATATTATTTTCATACGGGAGTAGTCTTTCTTTGGTTCAAATGCAATTGTAGATAAAAGATTGTAGATAGAAGTTATTAGATATCACAGTATTGACTCTACTAAAAACTTCTACCTATTTAGTTTTTTCCTTGTATCCAATTTTTTCCTTGTATCCAATTCAAATTAATTGTCATTAGTTAGAGAATCATTAGTTAGAGAATTTTTGAAATATGCTTTTATTTAGACATGTCTACTTCTTATGCATTATGCACAAATTACTTCTTGATCATATGTTTTCTTGATCCATATGATTAAGGGGGATCATTGCTTTTTGGATTTGTAGTTTACGTATCCAACAATGATTCGGAAGAGGTGGGATTCTCCTCTGCTTGATATAGTTTTTTTTATTCTAGTATTTGAATTTGAATCATAATCACTTATCTCGATCAGTACTCTATCTTCCAGTACCAGGCGTATACGATTTCGACGTATTAAGATAACCCAGAATGATTTGACTATGATGATCCAAACGTACGTAGGACATAATATCTTTTATTGGTTCCACAAGAGTTCTTTTTTTCCTCCTTAAAAGAGAGAATAATATTTTTTCGCATTATTATAACTTATGCTCATCCCAATTGAACAAATAGAGGAAAAAAAAAGAAAAAAGTCTACATTAAATGTTAATAGATGTGGATTCATTTTTGATACATTAATTCGAAAATAGAAATTCAGGATTCAATTTTTTTAGTTTGAATTCGACGAAAAAGGAAAAATTCTAAGAACTTTTATTTGCTTGGATTCAAATCTGACGAGAATAATATTCTACAACTAAGAACTCATCTATTTGCAAACCAACTTCTGGCCTATCTATTATTTTTTTTACTCGTCCTGTATAGTTTTTTGAAATAGTCAAATGTTTTGGCAATTTATTTTGGGCAGATGAAGCAATAGATTTTTTAACAAGATCAAAAGATCTTTCGTTATCCTTTATAGTAATGATATCTCTGGGTTTGCAACGATAACTTGGTATATCAACTATATGACCATTAACTAAAATATGTCTATGGTTCACCAATTGTCTGGCTCCAGGAATGGTCGAAGCCATACCCAAACGAAAAAGGATGTTATCCAAACGCATTTCAAGCAGTTGTAACAAAACTTGACCTGTTGATCCTTTGCTTTTTCCAGCGATATGTATATATCTAACTAATTGTCGTTCTGTCAAACCATAGTGAAAACGTATTTTCTGTTTTTCTTCTAAACGAATACGATATGGTTTTTTTTTTTTCCTAAAAGGAATTTTAGCATCAACAGGTCTAAATTTCAATTTTCTATATTTCTTTCTTTGAACTAGTCCTGGTAAAGCTCGCAGACGGCGTATTTTTTTGAAACGAGGTCCTCGATAACGAGACATAAAAATTCCTCCTTTTTTTTTTTTTTATGAGAATTTCATTTTGAAAAATCAAAATTAAAACTGAATTAAAGAATAAACAAAACAAGATCGTAAAGTAAAATACTAAAAAAAAAGTATCATCAATTGGATTTTTTGTATATAGATTTTTTTGATTAAAAGTTGAGACTGGTTCTTTTTTTTGTAGAGATTAGAGATTGAAATCTCTATAATTTTTTTTCTTATTTAATTAATAAATCTAATTAAGAAATCATAGATAAAGATTGTTTTCACTTAATCGAAAGTTCTTTTTTAGTTGTTATTAGAAAGATTATTGCTGAAATAAAACAAGGTATATCATAATATACATCTTATAGAAATATAAGAACATATTTTTTTATACAAATTTTCTTTTACTTAAAAAAAGCTCAAGAATTTTTTTTTGACCAATTCTAAAATGAGAATAAAATATTAAAATGCAAGCAGATGAATTAGAAAAATTTTTGCTCAATTATTATTTTAAATGATTTATAATGATATTATAAGTGAAACTTCATAAAATAAAAAATTGAAAATATTTCAATTTTATTTTATTTAAAGTAGTTAAATTCTAGTTAAATAAATTTTAATAATTTATCAGATCAAAAAAATAGAAAAAAGAATTTCTATTCTTTTTTATTTACTCTTTTAGGTTTTGTTTTGAAACTTCGTTAGGTTTTGAAAACAAGAATAAAGAGGCCTTTCTTTGAAAAAAGAGACATCATGTTATGTAATAATTCCGAACAAAACAAATAAATAAAATTTAAGAGACTAAATTCTTACTGAAGAATTTTCAGTACAAACATATTATGTTTGATAAATTAAACATTAGAAGTTTCAGTATAAACATATTATGTTTGATGAATTAAATATTTCTTTCTGGTTTGGAAAAAAAAAAGAATATGGTATTTTACTAAAATTTTTTTATTTCTTTTTCTTTTAAATTTTAAATAAAAATAAAAGAGATTCTTAGAATAAATTTCATTTTCGAATTGAAATTCTGCTTTAATATATTTTTATTTATATTAAATAAATGTAAACTATATCTTTTGTTTCATAAAATAAACAAACCTGGGACGGAAGGATTCGAACCTTCGCAATAACGGGACCAAAACCCGTTGCCTTACCGCTTGGCGACGCCCCATTTCCATCGATTTTCTATTCGAAACTAATAGAAATTTTTATTATTATCGAATAATAATATATTTTTACTCTTTATTCTTCAATCTCAATCCAATTCCATAAATTGGATTGGAAGTGTTTTTGCTAGTATTCAACCAACATTTTTTGCTACGACGGACGAGAAATAAAAATTTGAAGTTTGAAAAACTTCAATTAACAAAATTGATTGTAACTAACTTATATATATAAAACTAACTTATATATATAATGAGTTTATATATAATGATAATGATAAAAAAAGAAACTTATGTCAAGAGTTTGATTTAATATATTGAAAATCATCAAAATTGAAAATGAAAATGCTCAATATATCAGACGGTTCTGAACCAGTTGTATAAAATATACATATATATGTTAAGATAAAAAGAGGGCAAAAACGGAATCCAACGTTTTTTTATTTTCTTTTTTTTTTTTTTGGAAAGCGAGAGATTTTTTATTGTTCAATTAAAATTAAAATAAAGAATCTATAAAAAAAATCCATTATCGAAATCGAACCGTTGACCATTGCATTGCAAATTGGATGCTATAACCCATGAGCTAAAGAGATTCCTATGAAAAATATTAAATTAAATTTAATTGTAGTTTTATTCTTCGAAAGAAGACTTCTTCAAAAAATAAAAAATATTTTCTATTTTGAGGTCCTCAGTACTATTTTTTTAGCATGGATAATTGAAGTGAAAAAAAAAAAAGAAAAAACCTTGATAGGAGTTTCAAGTATAGTATCCCGAATCTATTTTACGATTCAGAATTCTATTCGAATTTTTTCTCTTTTTGCCAAGATACTTGAATCAAATCTACTAGTTACAGAATATTTTGTAATTTGTAATGAGTTGGATATCTTAAGTATCAGCGTCCTTCTATTTTTATAGAATCTAAATCTAAGAAAAAGAACTCTCCTACTCCTACCTAAAAAATGTTATCTACCATCATAGCAAGTAAAAAGTAGTAGAGTAGATAAAACTTCTTTTCAGAAATATTCGATCAATTTACGTAGTAAAAATCCATCTATGATGCAAATTCAAAAAAGAATTGACCAATCCAATTAAACTAACATCCACTGTAGGGTAAACCAAACCATCATCTCTCAAGCTTCTCCGGCTGATTCTACTCTAATCCTAGAGAAATAAACTTAGATTCCTAGAGAAATAGACTTAGATAAAAAGTCAGTTCCTATTCTCCAAAAAATCATACTAGCCCTTTTCCCCGCGTTTTTGGATGGTATAAAAAGGTTTTTGAAGACAAAAGTCATCGGTTCAAATCCAAGGAAGGCCCTTTTTCCTATTTTCTTTTTTGTTTTTCAAAAGAACTCTATTTTTTTTTAAGAAAAAATGAGCCCTCATTAACTAGTCATAATATCCAAATACATACATAGTATGTTAACATTTTAAGACATATAGATAAAAATGGAGATAATATAGGATAGGATCAAAAATTTGATTGATCGTTTTTTATAATTAAGATATTATATGAAAGTAGAAATCCTTGTATTCTCATTTGAGAATGAGAATCGAGAAAAGGATTTAGGATTTGGGAAAAACCTAAAGAAAAGGAAGAATTTTTCAATCTGTTTTTCTCATTTTTCTCTTATAATTATAAAAATAATTTATAAAATTATCTAATCTACAAGAACGAAATCTTTTTATGCTTAATATCTTTAGTTTAATCTGTATCTGTCTTAATTCTGTCTTTTATCCGAGTAGTTCTTTCTTGGCCAAATTGCCTGAAGCTTATGCGATTTTCAATCCAATTGTAGATATTATGCCTGTTATACCTGTATTCTTTTTTCTCTTAGCTTTTGTTTGGCAAGCTGCTGTAAGTTTTCGATAAAATTTGAAATCTTTTAATAAATCAATTCGAAAAATAGATATTAAAAAGCGACTTATAATTATAATATAGTGACTTATATTATAGTTATTCCCAGAATCGAGATTAATATGCAATTAATCATTGCAGCAATAAATTGGAATCAGCTTTTTTTCTGTCTGTTCTGATCTTCCAATGAGTGCAAACCTTTAAGTTTCTAAAATAACTAATTCTTAAATACGAGAAAAAATTTGAAAAAAAAGATTCTTTCTCTTAAACTTAAATAAGAAAACAAGGTTTTTTTTCGTAAGAAAAGGTAATTTATTCCCTTAAAAACAAAAAAAAGATCTTGGAGATTTTATAATGCTTACTCTCAAACTTTTTGTTTACACAGTAGTTATATTCTTTGTGTCCCTTTTTATCTTCGGATTTTTATCTAATGATCCAGGGCGTAATCCTGGGCGTGAGGAATAAAAGCAAAAGATTCTTAGTTTTTCTTTTTTTCTTTATTTTTTTTTATCATTAATTTTCTTATGATACAATAATATGAATCAAAATTCTTATGAATCCAAAAATACTAAATCATAAGAGAGAGCGGAAAGAGAGGGATTCGAACCCTCGGTACAAAAAATTCGTACAACGGATTAGCAATCCGCCGCTTTAGTCCACTCAGCCATCTCTCCAAATTCATTAAAAATCAATGATTTTTTCTGCGCTGTGATGTGATATATAAAATAAAGATTTAGAAAAATCCTTGTTTTTTTATTCTATATGAAATAGAAAGAGAAAGTACAATTTTATTAGGAAATCTACTTTTCTATATTATATTCTTGAATATATATTATTCAAATTCATATATACTAATAAAAAAAAAAATGATTTTGAATTAATCACTTTCTTACAATAAATTATAAAAGCAAGATATAAAAGTATAAAAGATATAAAGAAACATATCGAAATTTTTCGAATTTTCTTATCAAAACATTAATAAGATAAGAAAATTCGAAATATAATATATACTATATTTCGATAATAACTTAAATATTTTGATCATAACTGAAATTACTTCAAAAAAAATTTTTCTTCAAATTACTTAATTTGTTTTTTTTTTTAGTTAATTTTTTTTTACGAAATCTTACCCCAGCCTGATCTGGTTAAAAACTAACCAAGCTTTTCCTTCTCTACTCTTAGTTCAAGGAATATTTCATGGATCATCAGGATCCAATGTTTTTTTATATAAAAAACAAAAAAAAACAAAAATATTAAATGAACAATAATATTGTTTATTGAAATAGCAACAACAATATCAATTATCATTTTCATATTTCTGTTTCATTCTCATATCTAAAAGTATTATTATTATTATATAATATAGGATTCTTTTTGGATTTTATATCCTTTTTTTTTTCAAATCAAAGATGACTCTTGATTAGTTAGTCAAGAATCAAAACATTTAATAACATTTCATATATATAAAACTAGTCTTTCATTTTGTTAAAAACTATTAATATATGAAATATTTTTGAAATATTTTGTTTTGAAAATATTTCGATCAAATTTAATAGAATTTTATCGGATTAGAATTAATTTATTTATTACATAAATCTCCTTACTTTATTTAATTTTTTAATAAAATTTCTTCCAATTGCGATGAATTACTATATTATCATATAAGATCTATCTATTTGCTAAATTAAGATCTATCTATTAATTTGCTAAATTAAGATCTATCTGATATGTTAGCAACATTGAAAAAATAAAAAACATATAAAATAAAAAATCTATAGTTGACCTTTAAAAAAAAAAATCCTTCATACATATGGAATCAAAACCTTGAATTTATTTAGTAATGATAATGACTTCTTTTCAAACAATAAAAAAAAAAATAACAAAAAATCTAACTAGAGATCTAGAGATTTGTTTCTTATTATATTAGAAACTTATGTTTTTAATTGAATAATTTTTATGAAAAAAATGAAACTTTATTTATTTTATTGATTTTTTTGATTTATTCTCTACGCGGAGACGAAATATATGGTATGGCAAAATCAAAATTCTCAGAATTCAGATGCTATTTTTATCCTATCTCATATTTATTCGACAAATGATGTATTTATATACTATAATAAATATATAGCGGGTATAGTTTAGTGGTAAAAGTGTGATTCGTTCTATTAAAAATCTAACTTAAAAGTTAAGGGATCCTTCAGTTTTTTTCTGGGATCAAAAAATTTTTTTTATTTAAAAAAAAGGGTTTCATCCTTATCCTCTCAATAGAATTTTGTATTTGAGGAAACATATACATTATCACGATTCTTTCTTTTTCAAAAAAAGCTAATTGAAATTGGATATTCAATTATGGATAGAAAGTCGTGAAGCATAATTTTGAATTGGATTGAAGTGTATCCAGTTTATATATAAAGTATAAGTAAAGGATCTATGGATAAAGATGCAAAAGTTGATTTCCAATCGTAACTAGATCTTCGATTTTTTGATTCGAAAAAAGAATTTTTTGAAGCAAAATAGTTCAAAAATGATGGTTCTAATTTGCTAGAACCATGAAAATATTCTATATTCAGCTCGGTAGAAACAAAATTCTTTTCCTGAAGATCATACAAATAAAAATAGAAAACGAAGTAACTAAACTAGAGAAATTTAATATAATATAATTTCTCTTCTTCAGAAGGATCATCTAAAAAGCAGATAATTTTAGATACATTCAGACAGAAAAGCTGACATAGATGTTATGGATCTAATGTATCCTTGATGAGAATACATTATTCAATCTTCCATAAAGGAGCCGAATGAAACAAAAATCTCATGTTCGGTTTTGAATTAGAGACGTTCAAAATGATCAAGCAACGTCGACTATAACCCCTAGCCTTCCAAGCTAACGATGCGGGTTCGATTCCCGCTACCCGCTTTTTATTTCTTATATATATATCCTAAGTTTTTATATACATCTTTTCTTTTTCTCTCAACCAATTTGTAAAAAATATAAAAAAAATCTTTGTTTGATCTAAACAAAATCAAATTTGGTATGAAAAGCGTCCATTGTCTAACGGATAGGACAGAGGTCTTCTAAACCTTTGGTATAGGTTCAAATCCTATTGGACGCAATTTCTTTCATCTTGTTAAATTTAACAATTTAACACAAAGCTTAGTTTTTTTCACGGAATGGATCATAAATAAGATATGTCAACGATAATTACTGTGAAATAACCATTCCTGACATATCTATATCAAAAAAACTTACTTATCCTAATATGGATTAAACGAATCTATAATTCAACAATATTTCTAAAAATTATATATCTTAGAATAAATTTTTTTTATGAAAAAAGAAGTCTTTATGTATCCCTCTTTTTCTTTAATAAAAATTCATTGAAGTTTTTTGAGGATTTATCTACCCTCATCTTTTCTTCCAGACATTTCACGATTTGCCCTGTAAAGTAAATCCTAAAGCGGAAATAGGAAAAGTTGATATGCCCCCTAACTCCCTTACTAACTCTTCTATCTTAAACTTAAATCGAAACTTATTAATAATGGAAAAAAAATTCATAAGCTCAGATACTTGAGCATAAATTTCTTTTTTTTTTTCAAAATAGTTTTCTGTTATACCTATATTGTCTATTATAGATACATTCTTCAAATCTATTTTGTCTAAAAGATCTTTTGTTGTTTTGATGTTATCTTTTTTGAGATTTTTCAAAGTATTTAATGAAAATGCTAATCGGTTAATGAGAAAATTTCTCAACAGAAAAACAAGAGGATATTAAAACCTCTCCTTTGTAGTTTTTTGATACAAACTTTGAACACCAGTGATCTCGGTCGAAGTCGCACTTTAAATCATAGCAAAAAAACCAAAAATCGTAATTGAAATCTTTTATATTTTCAACTAGCAACTAGAAATGATTCCAAAGGCCTTTTTGAGGATTTTTATCTTACGATCTGTGTGTTTTTTTTCTTATTTTGCTTATATTTTTACTTATATGTATGTATAAATAGAAAATTATGTATAAATAGAAAAAAAATTATATGTATAAATAGAAAAAAAATTATATGTATAAATAGAAAAAAAATTATATGTATAAATAGAAAATTATGTATAAATAGAAAATAAAAATGTATAAATAGAAAATAAAATTTTTTGATTTAGATAGATCTAAACCTTATGTTTTTCACTTTTAAAATAAAAATATGTTAAATTCGGGATATAATCCCATCGACGTATTGAATAATATAAATAAATGAAATCCAATCTTGCATTATAAGAAAATATGAAATTGAATGGATCTATATCCAAAATATGGTTACTTTAGAATGAATAAGATTTTCCAAATTCCGTAACATAGCTTAGCTATGATGAAATCAAAAGTCTGCAACAGAGAAAAAACTTGTTGTTGAGTTAATTAGTTTTGAACTAATTAAGTTATAGTAAACTTGGTGCGGAGACGTTGAACCCGTGGGATGGCAGATTCTTGTTTAACTACCAGACTGTTGTACTTTTCGAGGTATAAGGAAATTAAGGCAATGATTATTGCCTTATATTTATAAGGGGATTTGAACCTTCAAAAATCTTCTACCCCCATTTTTATTGATTTTTTATTCAAAACTAATAACAAATTAATAGAAAAATAGTGGTTTTCCTATTTTTTTAACCTCACTCATTACTAACCCTTTAATGTACTACATTAAAAAAATTTCTACGTCTATACCAAATCTTAGATGATTTGCTAATAAATAAGAAATAAGTGACTTTTTTATTATTTTATTCAATAAAAGCAATTTTCATTTGATAGGAAAATAGTGATTTTATCAGCAAAAAAAATCAAATTTTTCTAATTAAAATGTTATCTTTTTTAATTTTTCCTAGCAATTTTTAGTAAAAAAAGCAAATCACTCAATGACAGAGAAAAAAAAAGATACAATCTTAATTTCGATTAACTCAAGTTTTCAATTTCATTTGAAAAAAAAAAATAAATGTAGAACTTTAGATTATTGAAAATCAATAATTAATTAATAAAATCATTTCTGACTAAACTAAAAAATAAATAAAAAAATGGATGAGATATTAGAAATAGAAGAGAAATAGATAAAAATAAAAATTGCATTTTAGTCTCAAAAAAAGAAGAAAGAAAAGGGGATATGGCGAAATTGGTAGACGCTACGGACTTACATTGGATTGAGCCTTGGTATGGAAACTTGCTAAGTGTTAACTTCCAAATTCAGAGAAACCCTGGAATTAAAAAAGGGCAATCCTGAGCCAAATCATTATTTTGAAAAAATATAAAAAAATATATAATATATATAGAATATTATTATTCTATATTTTTTTTTATATGATAAAATTTATATTTTATATAAAAAAAGGATAGGTGCAGAGACTCGATGGAAGCTATTCTAACGAATAGAGTTTATTATGTTGCATTGCTAGAATTTCTCTCTCGAGACGAAATAAAAGAAAGGATAGCCGTCTATACCAAAGACGTACGTATATATTGATTAATCAAATGATTAATCATGATAACAATCAAATAATATTTTCATATGAATTAAGAAATTGCTATTGATTATGGAATAGCAAATTTCTAAATTTTGATGAATTCAAAAAATAATGAATCCTTTATGGTGAATTGATTCGAATATGAAGTTCAATGAAAAAAAAACTCAATTTTGAGTAATAAATTGAATATATTATTAATTATATATAGAGTTTTTTATATTGAAGAAAAAATGATGATAAATCCAAGAAGAATAAAGAGAGAGTCCATTCTACATGTCAATATCGACAACAATGAAATTTATAGTAAGAGGAAAATCCGTCGATTTTTTAAATCATGAGGGTTCAAGTCCCTCTATCCCCAATAAAAAGCCCATTTGATTTCCTAAATTTTTCTTCTTTTTTTTGATTTTGATGAAAAAGTGAAAAAAGATTTACTAAACTTTCTAATCCATTCTAGTTTTTCATTTGGCAAATAGATCTTCAAAAAAAATGCATTTTATACAATATTTCTATATGCTTTTATTAAAAAAAAAAAAAAGCATATGAAAAGAATCTAAGCATAGGCAAAGAATCTCTATATTGAAATAATTACCAATTATTATTAATATTTATATTACCAATAAATATAAATATTTTAACATTTTTTTAATTGACGTAGATACAAGGGTATAGGTACGAGTATTCTACTCAGGTGATTCACAAGAAATTTGTGAGGATAGCCGGGATAGCTCAGGTGGTAGAGCAGAGGACTGAAAATCCTCGTGTCACCAGTTCGAATCTGGTTCCTGGTAAGACAAAAATAAAATATATTGGGTAAGAATTAATTCTATTATAGAATTTTATTCTAATTAATATATTTTAATTAATTAAAAAAAAAAAATATATATATATATATAGAATGTTTTTTCACTTTTTCTATATAAAGAAATAGAAACATCATTTTTGAAAGATAATATAATAATATTTATTATCGAAATAAAAAAAAACTCTTTAGCTTTAGATAAAGAGTTGGAGGATAAGAATAGATAGAAAGAATGCTTTTTCAAATTTGATACCTTTTTATTTCTTAATTTGGTATTTCTTTATTTTTCTTTCTATTTATTCTGTTTCTTTCTTGCTTACCTTACTTTCTGAAGTACAATTCTAAAATCTTCAGTTGATAGAAAATCAATAAATATTTTATTTCTTTCTCCTCCAAATGAAAAAATCTAAATACTGTTAGCTTAGTATATCATGATTCAAATAGGAATCCAGCAGATATTTTGTTTATTTCATCTAAAATAGAATTTCAAAATATTCATTGACTTGAATAATGAAATTTGAAGTCGTGTCATATAAATGAACATTAGTTTTTTATCATTCAAAGGGCATCTTGCATTTCATAGAAATTTGGAGTAATATAGTCCTTACGCAAGGGCCAGCCTATCCAACTTTCAGGCATTAAGATACGTTTAAGACGTGGATGATTATCATAAGAGATTCCAAACATATCATAAGATTCACGTTCTTGAAAATCAGCACTTTTCCAAATCCATAAAACAGACGGAATTCTAGGATTATTTCTTGACACAAATACTTTTATACATATCTCTTCTGGATTATATATATCATATTGTATTCTTGTAAGATGATATACGCTACCTAAAAATCCCCCAGGTGCTACATCATAAACACACTGGGAGCGTAAATAATTGTAACCATATACATATAAAATGACAGCAATGGAGTCCCAATCCTCGGCCTTTATTTGTAAGGTTTCTATTCCTCGAGAATCAAAGCCTAAAGATCTATGAACTAGTTCATGATTGACTAGCCAATCAGATAAATAATTTTGCAAACGATCCTCCTCCATTATATTGATCTCTCTGACATTATTATGTATAAATAAAGTATTTCACCAAAAAATTGGAAAGTAAAAGTAAAGGTTGACTTGCTCTTTCTTAATTCTGCAAAAAATAACCTTACCTAATTAAGGTTAGTTCGTAAAAAGGTACTCAATTTTTAGATCTAAAAAATTTTTAGAAAATTTTTCTTTTTTCTGAAGTAGATTGTGATTGATTTATCCATTCCTGCTCGTAATTTCCAATCTGAGTACTGTCTTGAACAAGAAATTGATGATTAGTAGTAAAACATCGATTTTCTTCTTGAGATCTAATTCTATCTTCAAATATTTCTCGAGATATCTTTTTACGAAGTTTTGTTATAGCATCTATAACTGCCTCTGGTTTAGGCGGGCATCCCGGTAAATAAACATCCACAGGAATTAGCTTATCAACTCCCCGAACAGTACTATAAGAATCAGTACTGAACATTCCCCCTGTTATAGTACAAGCTCCCATAGCAATGACATATTTTGGTTCAGGCATTTGTTCGTATAATCGCACTAAAGAAGGAGCCATTTTCATTGTTACAGTGCCAGCTGTTAAAATTAGGTCCGCTTGCCTAGGACTTGATCTTGGTACCAATCCATAACGATCAAAATCAAATCGCGAACCTATTAATGCAGCAAATTCAATAAAACAACAACTAGTACCATATAAAAGAGGCCATAAACTGGAAAGTCTTGACCAATTTGAAAGATCATTTGATGTAGTTGAAATAACTGAATTGGGGGTTGTTTGATCAAGTAACGAGAACTCAATCAAATTCATAACCGTCTTAGTGTTAACGGAATTTTGTTCTTGTTTTTTTTTTCGTTTTTCTGAATATTTAGTTAAGACCATTCTAATGCTCCTTTTCGCCATGCATAAACTGAACCACCAATTAGGATAAGCACGAAAATAAGAGCTTCGATAAATAAAGATACACCTAATATATCGAAACTCATTGCCCATGGATAAAGAAAGACTGTTTCAACATCAAAAACAACAAAAACAAGAGCAAACATATAATAGCGAATTCGGAATTGTAACCAAGCATCTCCTATCGGTTCTATACCTGATTCATAAGTAGAAAGCTTTTCTGGTCCTTCACGAACCGGGGTTATAAGTGCTGAAATCAAAAATGCTAAGATAGGCAAAAGGATTGATATTATGAGAAATGCCCATAAAATATCATATTCATGAAGCAGAAACATAAATGTACTCCTTCGTAAAAATGGAAATATGCTGAATTAATTAATTCGAATTAGCATTGTTAATTCATCCAGAACTTCTTCTCCTAAGTGAAACAAGAATATATTTTTCTCAAACAAACGAATTGACTTTGTGACATGTCTTGGTTAAAGATTCTATTTCATTCAATTCATTTATAATTTCCATTCTAGTTAGATATAATGTAAACATAAGATCTTTTTAGACAGACGAGAAAAATTTCTCTCATTTGGTTTCACTTTCTATTTTTTTTTAGTTCTATCTTTTATTCCAAAAGTCCAAAAGATAGAATAAATAATAAATAAAAAAATATCTTATTTAAAAAATTAAATAGTAAAAGACTATTAAGAATATAATAATATATTGGAACTTAATACATTCCAATAATTAATTAGATTAATTAGGATATCTAATCCTATATTAAGATCTTAATAGATATTAAGAGAGATAGTTCTCTAAACATACAAAAAAAAAAGTCTTGAAAAATGAAATGGATTAGGGCTATACGGACTCGAACCGTAGACCTTCTCGGTAAAACAGATCAAACTGAATTTATTATCGAAATGATTCGAACTGTTTCAAAGACCCAACATGCATTTTGTTGCATTGGGCTCTTTCATTAACTGAAAGAAAATCAGTTAATCCACCATATTTTTTCTTTATGGAAAAAATAAAGATAAAAAGATGATTCCGTGTGCTCTGATTCATTATAGGTATCCTGATCTAAGAGCAATACCAAAGTTTTTCAAAGAAGGGTTAGCTTGACTTAGGTCTGCCTTCGGCCTATTTTATTTCACCTAGGTGAAATGAAATTAATAGAATTAAGAAAATCTCTATCGTTCCACTGCAAGTATGACACTTTATACACCTTAAAGTGTCATAGGACGAAAAGAGGTTTTTTGAGGTCCTTATACTCATTATGCCTAGCATTGAATAGATTGGGTATTAACCTTATCAACTAGCAAATCAATGACAGGTTTTATTCGATTTTGTATCGAAAATCATATCAGAATCGAACTAAACCAAGTATTTGTCAGGCTATTGTTCTCCCTTAATTTCCAATCTATGGAGTAAGACATTGATTTTTGAATGTTCATTGCATAATAAGCTTCTTTGAAAAACATTGGCGCACGTGTAAACGAGGTGCTCTACCAACTGAGCTATAGCCCTTGTACGAAAAATCTTAACACAAAAAATATTTCTTGTCAAGCCTAATCCATATGAGAAATTTCTGAATCTATTTACTTTTAATAGATTGGTATTGCCTATATAGAATATTCTATCTATAATTAGAAAAGTGATAGAATCTTATTTTTGGTTTTGAACTACCTACTTAACTCAGTGGTTAGAGTACTGCTTTCATACGGCGGGAGTCATTGGTTCAAATCCAATAGTAGGTAGAACTTATTAGATAAGATACTCTTGCATTGACTTTGGTATGTAATCTAATCTAATAAGTTAATTTTGATATTTCATTCTTTTTTTCTTTGTATCTGATTCAAACTGATTTTTTTCAATTCGAAGAAGACAGTATCAAAAACCACTAAGAAATATTTTTGACAGCCTCTACTCGTGTCCTAGCTCGTCTAAGAGCTAGATTCGCTTCAATGACTTGTCTTTTACCCTTAGCTTTCCTCAAGTTAGCTTCAGCTATTTCAAGAGTTTCTTGAGCTTCTTGCGGATCAATGTCAGTACTTTTCTCTGCATCATTTCCTAAAATGATGATTTCATTATTTCCAATTCTGGCAAAACCACCCATTAGAGCCACCCTTAACCATTGGTCGTTGAGGCGTATTCTCAAAAGACCTATATCGACAGCTGTGGCAATAGGAGCGTGATTTGGTAATACACCAATTTGACCACTATTTGTAGATAAAATGATTTCTTTTACTTCTGAATCCAGAATAATTCGATTAGGAGTCAGTACACAAAGTTTTAAGGTCATTTCTTCAATTTGCTTTATAAAGTTATAGCTTTCGCGGTAGCTTCATCGATATTACCCACCAAATAAAAAGCTTGCTCGGGCAATTCGTCTAATTCTCCGCAAAGGATCTGTTGAAATCCCCTAATGGTTTCTGCAAGACCAACATATTTTCCTGGAGAACCAGTAAAGACTTCTGCCACGAAGAAGGGTTGTGATAAGAAACGCTCAATTTTTCGTGCTCTTGCTACAGTTAAACGATCTTCCTCAGATAATTCATCTAATCCGAGAATCGCTATAATGTCCTGAAGTTCTTTGTAACGTTGTGAAGTTTGCTTAACTCTTTGCGCAGTTTCATAATGTTCATCGCCAACAATGCTTGGTTGTAACATAGTAGATGTTGAATCTAGGGGACTCACTGCTGGATAAATACCTTTGGCAGCTAATGGTCTTGATAGTACGGTAGTAGCATCTAAATGTGCAAATGTTGTAGCAGGAGCAGGGTCAGTCAAGTCATCTGCAGGTACGTAAACTGCTTGGATTGAAGTTATAGCTCCCTTTTTGGTAGAAGTAATTCTTTCTTGCAAAGAACCCATTTCTGTACTAAGGGTGGGTTGATAACCAACTGCGGAAGGCATTCTACCTAATAAAGCGGATACCTCTGATCCTGCTTGGACAAAGCGAAAGATATTGTCGATGAATAGAAGCACATCTTGTTTATTAACATCTCGGAAATATTCTGCCATAGTTAGGGCAGTTAAACCAACTCTCATACGAGCTCCTGGGGGTTCATTCATTTGACCATAGACTAGAGCTACTTTTGATTCCGAAAGATTTTTTTCATTAATAACTCCGGATTCTTTCATTTCCATATAAAGATCATTTCCTTCACGAGTACGTTCTCCTACTCCACCAAATACGGATACACCTCCGTGAGCTTTAGCAATGTTGTTGATCAATTCCATGATCAGTACTGTTTTGCCTACTCCAGCTCCCCCGAATAGTCCGATTTTTCCTCCACGTCGGTAAGGAGCTAAAAGATCTACTACTTTAATACCTGTTTCAAAGATTGATAATTTTGTATCTAATTCTATAAAAGCAGGTGCAGATCTATGAATAGGAGATATTGTACTAATATCCACTGGGCCTAAATTATCAATAGGTTCTCCAAGAACGTTGAAAATTCGTCCAAGGGTCGCTCCACCAACTGGAACACTTAAAGCAGCCCCTGTGTCAATCACTTCCATTCCTCTCGTTAAACCATCTGTAGCACTCATAGCTACAGCTCTAACGAGACTATTTCCTAATAATTGTTGCACCTCACAAGTAACATTAATCTGCTGACCAACCGTATCTCGACCCTTAACTACCAAAGCATTATAAATATTAGGCATTTTCCCCGGAGGAAAGACAATATCGAGTACTGGGCCAATAATTTGAGCGATCTGTCCTATATTTTGTGTGGAAACCACAGGATTAGAAGTAGTAGGATTCATAATTAGAAAAATTTAAATATTTTGCAATTTTTTTTTTGCATAGTATCAAAGCAAAAACCAAAGCAAAAACCAATGTTCAATAGCAAGCTGATCAATTTAATTCAATAAAAAAAAAAGAAAACGAAAATAACATAATAACATTTAGTTAACGATCTAACCGATTGAATTTGAATCTTATTAAATTCGTTATTCATTCAATTTCAATAAGTTCTTTCTTAGGTTCAGTCAATCTTTTTTTATTTTTTAATCTAGATTAGATTTATGTTTTTAAATTCTTTCGTGGATGAATTATGCTTATTTTCACATCTAGGATTTAGATATACAAAACATATCACTGTCAAGCGGAAAACCCGTAAATATTCTGATTTTAAAAATAGATATTAAAATATAGGAAAAAAAATCCCATTAGAAATTTATCAATTTGCAAAACAAGAATAAGAATTAGATTCGCTTGCACTAGAAATATGAAAGAACATATAATTAAGGGTGTATTTGGTGCATCAAATATAATTAAGGGTGTATTTGATGCACCAAATACACCGAAAAATACCTCCCATATCATATAATGTCATGTTAGCATAACAATTAGAAATCTTAATTGATTTTTTTTTGAAATGAAAGATTTTTACTGCATTTAAAGTCCATCTCGAGTAGATCTTGTTCTTTTGAGAATTCTTAATTCATAAGTTGTAAAAAGGGGCTTATGTCACCACAAACAGAGACTAAAGCTAATGTTGGGTTTAAAGCAGGGGTTAAAGATTACAAACTTACTTATTATACTCCTGAGTACGAAACCAAAGATACTGATATCTTGGCAGCGTTCCGAGTAACTCCTCAACCTGGAGTCCCTCCTGAAGAAGCAGGAGCTGCAGTAGCGGCGGAATCTTCTACTGGTACATGGACAACTGTTTGGACTGATGGACTTACCAGTCTTGATCGTTACAAAGGGCGATGCTATCATATCGAACCTGTTGCTGGAGAAGAAAATCAATATATTGCCTATATAGCTTATCCTTTAGACCTTTTCGAAGAAGGTTCTGTTACTAACATGTTTACTTCTATTGTAGGTAATGTATTTGGTTTCAAAGCCTTACGAGCTCTACGCTTGGAAGACTTACGAATTCCTCCTGCTTATGCAAAAACTTTCCAAGGTCCACCTCACGGTATCCAAGCTGAAAGAGATAAGTTGAACAAGTATGGTCGTCCTCTATTGGGATGTACTATTAAACCAAAATTGGGATTATCCGCAAAGAATTACGGTAGAGCATGTTATGAATGTCTACGTGGTGGACTTGATTTTACCAAAGATGATGAAAACGTAAACTCACAACCATTTATGCGTTGGAGAGATCGTTTCTTGTTCTGTGCCGAAGCAATTTATAAAGCACAAGCCGAAACAGGTGAAATCAAAGGGCACTACTTGAATGCTACTGCAGGTACATCTGAAGAAATGATCAAAAGAGCAGTATTTGCTAGAGAATTAGGAGTTCCTATCATCATGCATGACTACATAACTGGGGGATTCACTGCAAATACTAGTTTGTCTTTTTATTGCCGTGATAATGGTCTACTTCTGCACATCCACCGCGCAATGCATGCAGTTATTGATAGACAGAAAAACCATGGTATTCATTTCCGTGTACTAGCTAAAGCATTACGTATGTCTGGTGGAGATCATATTCACTCTGGTACAGTAGTAGGTAAACTGGAAGGTGAGCGTGAGATGACTTTAGGTTTTGTTGATTTACTACGTGATGATTATATTGAAAAAGATCGTAGCCGTGGTATCTTTTTCACTCAAGATTGGGTCTCTATGCCTGGTGTTATACCTGTGGCTTCAGGGGGTATCCATGTTTGGCATATGCCTGCTTTGACCGAAATCTTTGGAGATGATTCTGTACTTCAATTTGGTGGCGGAACCTTAGGACACCCTTGGGGAAATGCACCTGGTGCAGTAGCTAACAGGGTGGCTTTAGAAGCGTGCGTACAAGCTCGTAATGAAGGACGTGATCTTGCTCGTGAAGGTAATGAAATTATTCGCGCAGCAGGTAAATGGAGTCCAGAATTAGCCGCTGCTTGTGAAGTATGGAAAGAAATCAAATTTGACTTCGATCCGGTAGATAAACTAGATAAAGCGAAATAGAAAGATCAAAAAAAAACGCACATAATTCAGTAAGTTCTACCAAAATTCAGTAAGTTTTACTAAATTGATTGCAATTCAACTCGGCCCAATCTTTTCCTAAAAAAAGGATTGAGCCGACTACGGATTTGATGAGAGCATGTACTATGGTTCGGTCAACCTTGTTTCTGATAGTTATGGGATCGCATCTTTCCCATTCCTGAGCTATCTAAATAGTACGAAAAGAAGGTCCGACTCCAAGTTGTTTAGGAGTAGTGGCCTTGAGTTTCTCGACCCTATTAGTTAGTAGGCAGGGAAGGGATATAACTCAGCGGTAGAGTGTCACCTTGACGTGGTGGAAGTCATCAGTTCGAGCCTGATTATCCCTAACCTAAAGCTAATCTGAGTTGTTCTATTTGGGCTTAGTTTGCTAAAAGGGCCTTAACGAATAAATAAATAAACTTCATAAGACTTCATGATATAATATTGAAGTTAAAAAAAAAAATAGAAAAACCGTGATACTAAAAAAAACAAGAAAATCACTATTTTATTTTCCTATTCATTTGCTAATTTTATAAAATTAGCTTTTGACTGATCTATTGCATTTTGGTAGAAAATATATCGATAGTCACTTGGTCGAGGTTCTATAAAAAGGAAAATATTTTCTTATTCATTTTCGAATTTTCTAATTCTCATTTTTGCTATTTCTTTCGAAATCAATAGAAGTGGTATTATTGAAATAATAAAAAATTTAGTTAGATCGTGGAATCTAACATTTTTAGGAGGTTTCCTGTATGGCTGACTTCAATATTTTTTTTGTTACAGGATTGACTTATTTTCAGTCAAAATCGATGACTCTGACTACTTTTATAGTCAAAGTAGGTAAGGATGGATCTATGAATTCTTGGGACTCAGAATCATCTTCTATGTTTGGATCTATTTTTTCTTACGAGAAATCTCTTAACAAAAAAAGGGGTAGGAATTGGAGAAAAACTATTCCAAACATATGTAGAAAAGTATTTTTGAAACCGAAAGTTATTGGTTCAAATCCAAGGAAGGATCTTTTTCACTAAACTCAAGTTTTATACCTTGTTTTTCGTTTTTCAAGCAAACTCTATTTTATTTTTTTTTTTAATGAGCCATATAATGATAATGAATTTGAATTTTTTTGAGTTATATTGAAAAAAAAAATAAATAAAAAATGAGATATTCATTACTCTAATAACTAGTTAGAGTAATAGAATTTTCTTAGGAGTAATCTGCCCATAGTGACATAATCCTCTTTCTTCATGTTTCATTATTCCAATTTTGTGTTCTGGGAGGTGTAACCGATATTTTCTTGAATATTCAAAATATTCAATTCAAGTATTTATATTTATTTGCAAATTAAAAAAGTGTTATTTTATTATTTCTACATTTTATTTTTATTTAGAAAATAAACTATTAAAAAAAATTAAAAGTAAGTAGACCTGACTCATTGAATAATGACTATATCAGCTATTCTGATATATAAATTCGATAGATAATAGATGAGATTCTATAAGCACAAGCGGATTCTTTTTATTTCCTTAGACCGCGGTAAAGCAAGAATTTGCCAATCCAAAATTTACGAGTTGATATTCTTGTTACTCTATATTTATTTTATAGAAAAAAATTGTTATTGTTATTCCTTTCTGCTACATATATAAAATATATTTTAAAATATCTTTTCTTGACTTCAAAATCCAATCAATATTGTTTCAAATCCAATCAAAATTGTTTTGTTGTTTTACCAATACAATAGTGGGTTAAGGAATGGAAGAAAAGGATTTTATACTATTATTTCATATTCTAAGTAGGAAAATAGGAAATTTTTTATTATTTTGGTTTGGCTCGTTAAGAGATATATTCTGACATATGAGTTATAGGATAGTTCAGGATTTCAATATTTTAAATAAGCATTAAACCGATCGAGTTTATTTTATGGATTTACCTAGATTTTTTTGTGACTTAAAAGAAAAAAAGAACTTATATCTTCGAAAGCCTTTGTAAATAAAGGGGCGTTGAAGGAGAAATCGTCCATAGATGATTGAACTACGATATGTCTTAAAAATAATATGAGGTTTTCGAAAATGGTTGAAATAATTGAACAGGAGAATCACTATGACTATAGCGCTTGGTAGAGTTACCAAAGATCAAAAAGATTTATTTGATATTATGGATGATTGGTTACGAAGGGACCGTTTCGTTTTTGTAGGGTGGTCCGGCCTATTGCTTTTTCCTTGTGCTTATTTTGCTTTAGGGGGTTGGTTTACAGGTACAACTTTTGTAACTTCATGGTATACTCATGGATTAGCTAGTTCCTATTTGGAAGGTTGCAATTTTTTAACTGCTGCAGTTTCTACTCCTGCAAATAGTCTAGCACATTCTTTGTTGTTATTATGGGGCCCTGAAGCACAAGGAGATTTTACCCGCTGGTGTCAATTAGGAGGTCTGTGGACTTTTGTTGCTCTACATGGTGCTTTCGCACTAATAGGTTTCATGTTACGTCAATTTGAAATTGCTCGATCTGTTCAATTGCGACCTTATAATGCAATCGCATTCTCTGGTCCAATCGCTGTTTTTGTTTCCGTATTCCTAATTTATCCACTTGGTCAATCTGGTTGGTTTTTTGCACCGAGTTTTGGCGTAGCAGCTATATTTCGATTCATCCTATTCTTTCAAGGATTTCATAATTGGACATTGAACCCTTTTCATATGATGGGAGTTGCCGGAGTATTAGGTGCGGCTCTGCTATGCGCTATTCACGGTGCTACTGTGGAAAATACTCTATTCGAAGATGGTGATGGTGCAAATACATTCCGTGCTTTTAACCCAACTCAAGCGGAAGAGACTTATTCGATGGTCACTGCTAACCGATTTTGGTCCCAAA